ATTATAATCCCCATTTTTTTTTGTTTTACAAAATGGGGATCGTTGGTTTTGTATTGGTTGTTTTGTTGAGGTGTTGTTTTATGTTGGATTAGGTAGGGTTATGCTAGGTTTTAAGATTATATTTATTTTATGTATTATTATTCTATGTATTGCTTTCTCTATCATTAAAGGGTTAGTATAATATTTATTTTTGACCGTGTTCAGATTGTTCTGAACATGCTTTATTGTAATGTGGGTGTATAATTTTGTTGTTAATTTGCCGGTCATATTTTTGGTATGAAGATGTATTTTATTATGAATTATAATGGTTTGGTACTTATTATTCTATGTATTGCTTTCTCTATCATTAAAGGGTTAGTATAATATTTATTTTTGACCGTGTTCAGATTGTTCTGAACATGCTTTATTGTAATGTGGGTGTATAATTTTGTTGTTAATTTGCCGGTCATATTTTTGGTATGAAGATGTATTTTATTATGAATTATAATGGTTTGGTACTTATTATTCTATGTATTGCTTTCTCTATCATTAAAGGGTTAGTATAATATTTATTTTTGACCGTGTTCAGATTGTTCTGAACATGCTTTATTGTAATGTGGGTGTATAATTTTGTTGTTAATTTGCCGGTCATATTTTTGGTATGAAGATGTATTTTATTATGAATTATAATGGTTTGGTACTTATTATTCTATGTATTGCTTTCTCTATCATTAAAGGGTTAGTATAATATTTATTTTTGACCGTGTTCAGATTGTTCTGAACATGCTTTATTGTAATGTGGGTGTGTGATTTTGTTGTTGATTATTAATTATAGCATGTATTGCTTTCTCTATCATTAAAGGGTTAGTATAATATTTATTTTTGACCGTGTTCAGATTGTTCTGAACATGCTTTATTGTAATGTGGGTGTGTGATTTTGTTGTTGATTATTAATTATAGCATGTATTGCTTTCTCTATCATTAAAGGGTTAGTATAATATTTATTTTTGACCGTGTTCAGATTGTTCTGAACATGCTTTATTGTAATGTGGGTGTGTGATTTTGTTGTTGATTATTAATTATAGCATGTATTGCTTTCTCTATCATTAAAGGGTTAGTATAATATTTATTTTTGACCGTGTTCAGATTGTTCTGAACATGCTTTATTGTAATGTGGGTGTGTGATTTTGTTGTTGATTATTAATTATAGCATGTATTGCTTTCTCTATCATTAAAGGGTTAGTATAATATTTATTTTTGACCGTGTTCAGATTGTTCTGAACATGCTTTATTGTAATGTGGGTGTGTGATTTTGTTGTTGATTATTAATTATAGCATGTATTGCTTTCTCTATCATTAAAGGGTTAGTATAATATTTATTTTTGACCGTGTTCAGATTGTTCTGAACATGCTTTATTGTAATGTGGGTGTGTGATTTTGTTGTTGATTATTAATTATAGCATGTATTGCTTTCTCTATCATTAAAGGGTTAGTATAATATTTATTTTTGACCGTGTTCAGATTGTTCTGAACATGCTTTATTGTAATGTGGGTGTGTGATTTTGTTGTTGATTATTAATTATAGCATGTATTGCTTTCTCTATCATTAAAGGGTTAGTATAATATTTATTTTTGACCGTGTTCAGATTGTTCTGAACATGCTTTATTGTAATGTGGGTGTGTGATTTTGTTGTTGATTATTAATTATAGCATGTATTGCTTTCTCTATCATTAAAGGGTTAGTATAATATTTATTTTTGACCGTGTTCAGATTGTTCTGAACATGCTTTATTGTTGTTGGTATTGGTTTGATGGGGATTTTTGAATTGTAAGTACTAGTTGCGGATTATTTCGTATATAATAATAATATATGTATTTGCGATTGTTTTTGATTTTTTGTTTGTTAATGGGCGATATTCTGAATTATAAGTGCCGATATCAGATTGTTTCACATATAACATAAGTATTATTTTCATTTTTATGGGTGAAAAGATTAATGTTTTTTTTTGAATATATATGTTGTTTATTTTTGATATAAGGTCGTGAATTCTGAGTCGTAAGTACCGGCTTTGAATTGTATTTTATATAAAGATTAAAGTATGGAAATATGATTTTTGGTCATATAATATTAGTTAATAGCTAATATACTTTAAAGGGATATGTAAGCTTATAGCTTGCATGGAATGAATTTATATTATATAAATATAAATTTGTATGTAAGAAACCCCCCCCCCCAATCCTATCCGGGATGAAACTATTTAAGGGAGACATAGTAGGACACGATGTATGGGACATATGGGAAGTAGAGGAGTGTATGGGAAAGGATCCAGGTATAGGTATGTAAATATTTTCCTACCGTGGAAGCTTATTGATAGGGTATTATAGTACACGTTTGCTGTACGGGCAGAGCCAGACGCCATTTCTACCTTAAGTAGAAATGAGGGGATGTCACATCTGAACGTCAATTCTAACCGGGACCGCTAATGGTAAGTTGTATTGTAATGGACTGTAACAATCATTTGCAGTTATGTAATGGTTTAACCATATAAAATATTTAATAATATGCCAATATCTAATATATGTTTATAATATGTAAAAATCTTGGATGTCGCACTTTCGGGCGAAGATTTCAGGGAGGCCAGAAGGAGGGGGGGATACATTTATAATGTACCGGGGCTTGGTTTCTTTTTATGAAAGTTTGATTCTAGCTTATTAAATTTGCTTTTTAATAATTGTACATGTATATTTTTGTGAGTTAGGTTTATTTCTAAATGAGTAGTAATTTGATTCTCAGTTCTTAATTTTATATATTACAGGAATGTAGATTTAGTTAATTTGATGAATTCTGACCAATATTGTGCCAGCAGTCGCGGTTACACAATAGGAGTGAGTGAATTTTTTTTGGTTTGTATTTATTTTTGTTTTTCTATTCAAAGTGTTAATCTTATGGTGAAATTTAGATTTTTTGTTGAGTAGGTTATGAGATTTAAATATGAAAGTTTATTGTGAAACTGGGATTAGAGACCCCATTATCATGAACAGTAATTCGGTAATCTTAGTATTAATAGTTATGATCTTTAAATTAAAAGAATTTGGCGGTAATCTAGTCTGTTCAGAGGAATCTGCCCTGTAATTGATATTCCACGATGAATTTTACTTTATCTATGCTTGTATATCTCTGTCATTGAATGTCCTATTAGGGTATTTTCTTTAATCTTTAATGTGTAAGATGTCAGGTCAAGGTGCAGCGATGGTAAAGAAGAGGTGGATTACATTAAATTTATTTATGGATAGTGAATATGGAAATTTTCTTGAAATTGGATTTGAAAGTAATTTCTATTAGAATATAGATTTGATTTTAGCTCTAGATTATGCACATATCGCCCGTCACTCTCGTTTATTTAAAATGAGATAAGTCGTAACAAAGTAGATTTACTGGAAGGTGAATCTGGTATAAAAATATCAAATCATAATCTCAAGGAGGTATTATTATTTACATTAATAATTTAGTTGTGCGATTCAACTTGATTTGAAATTAGGTTTTTATTATATTTATGAGTTTTATTTTTTTTATAGAAATAACTTTGTTTTTAGTATTTTTTACTGAAATAATTATTTTAATTATAGTTTATTGTACTGTGAAGGATTAATATTGTATTGTTTATAAGTAGTTTTATTTTGATGTACCTTTTGTATCAGGGTCGATTAAATTATTATATTTATATATATTTCCCGAAATTAGGAGAGCTAGGGTTATTGTGTTATTTAATGTGTCAAAATTATTAATTACTTAACTTTGGTAATGAGATGTTATTCGTTCTTAAATATCTGGTTTTCTTGGAATTAAATTTAATTTAGGATCTTTATTAGTTTATGGGATAATTTTATTTCTTTTACTTTTAAGTTCTAATATTCTTGGGGATAAGCTCAGGGTTAATTATATAAGTTTTAGATTTTGTTGGGAATTTTGTAGGCTTGAAATCAGCCATCAGTTATTTCGTTATAGATTATTTTCTTTTATGATTTATTTATTTGGCTTTATTTGTTTACTTGAATGATTGATTTAATTTGTGATTTATTGTAATAATGATTGAATTAGTATCTTAGTTAATTAAGTCATAGGAACTCGGCAAGTTCAATGCCCGCCTGTTTAACAAAAACATGTCCTTTTGTTTATTTATTTAAGGTCTGACCTGCCCAATGAGGAATTGAATGGCCGCAGTATTTTAACTGTGCTAAGGTAGCATAATCATTTGTCTTTTAATTGAGGGCTGGAATGAAGGGTTGGACGAGGTATTAACTTTCTTTGATTTAATGAGGAGAATTTAATTTTTGAGTTAAAAAGCTTAAATTTATTTGTGGGACGAGAAGACCCTATAGATCTTTATAGTTTTATATTTTAATAATTTGGTGATTTATTTGTTTTAAGTAGATGAACTATTTTGTTGGGGTGACTGTAGAATTTAAATAACTTCTATTATTTTATTTCATTAATTAATGTTTTTGTGATCCATATTTTATGATTATAAGATTAAGTTACCTTAGGGATAACAGCGTAATTTCCTCGGAGAGTTCATATTGATGGGGGAGTTTGCGACCTCGATGTTGGATTAAAATAAGTTATGGATGCAGGAGTCTATTTACTAGGTCTGTTCGACCTTTAAATTTTTACATGATCTGAGTTCAGACCGGCGTGAGCCAGGTCAGTTTCTATCTTTAAATTTGTTATACATTTTAGTACGAAAGGACCGAGTGTATGAAATAATTTTTGTTAATTTGATTAATATTGCTATTTTGGCAGATTAGTGCAATAAACTTAGAATTTATTTATGTAGATTTTTCTACATGTAGCAGTGTTTATAGTTTCTTATATTTTAACTTTAGTTTGTATTTTGGTTGCTGTGGCTTTTACTACCTTAATGGAGCGTAGGGTTTTAGGTTATATTCAGTTACGTAAGGGGCCTAATAAGGTAGGGTATATGGGCTTGTTGCAGCCTTTTTCTGATGGTTTAAAGCTCTTTTTTAAGGAGCAAACCTATCCTTATTATTCTAATTTTATTATTTATTATTTTTCTCCTGTGTTTATGTTAATGTTGTCATTTTCGTTATGGGTGTTATTTCCTTATATGATAAATGTGTATAATTTTAGTTTCGGGGTTTTGTTCTTTCTCTGTTGTACAGGTATGGGGGTTTATGGAGTTTTATTGTCTGGGTGGAGATCAAATTCTAATTATGCTCTTTTAGGTGGTTTGCGTTCAGTAGCTCAGACTATTTCTTATGAAGTAAGAATGGCTTTAATTTTAATTTGTATGTTAGTTTTTATTTTTAGATTTAATTTTGTTGATTTCATGAAGTATCAGGAGTATGTTTGGTTTATTTTCTTTTCTTTTCCTTTATTTTTTTGCTGGTTTTCTTCATGTTTAGCGGAAACTAATCGTTCTCCTTTTGATTTTGCTGAGGGTGAATCAGAACTGGTTTCTGGTTTTAATGTTGAGTACAGAAGAGGTGGGTTTGCTTTTATTTTTTTATCTGAGTATATAAATATTATTTTTATGAGACTTTTGTGTTGTGTGGCTTTTTTAGGGTGTGATGTTTACTCGCTTATGTTTTTCTTTAAGTTGACTTTTATGGTTTTTGCTTTTATTTGAGTTCGGGGGACTTTACCTCGTTATCGTTATGATAAATTAATATATTTGACTTGAAAGATATTCTTGCCCCTGTCTCTTAATTATTTAATTTTCTTTTCGGGGGTTGCAATGATGATTGTATAATCTTAGCATTCTTTTTAGTGAATTAAATTAATGAAATATTGCAGTAGGTGTAATTTTAGGGGAACTAATGATTTTAAAAAGTGAAAGGCTGGGAAGTTAATAAAGGGATTAAACCTTTTTCTTATATTTTCAAAATATAGGCTTTTCTTAAGCTAATTAACTAGGAAATTTTATCTCAGAGCTTTAATATAATAGGGTTAATGATGAAGTATGAAAAGTATATAATGGTTAGGACTTGACCGGTTAGGATGTAAGGTTCTTCTGCTGGCCGGGCTCCAATTCATGTTAATAAAATTAAGATAGTAGTTAATGATCAGAATATAACTTGTCCGATTGGGTAAAATGTAAGTCCTTGGAATTTTCTCTTATTAGTAAGAGGTAGAATTATAATAATTGCAATTGATGCCACTATGGCAATGACACCTCCTAGTTTATTAGGGATTGATCGTAGGATAGCATATGCGAATAGGAAGTATCATTCAGGTTGAATGTGAACTGGGGTAACTAGTGGATTTGCTGGGATAAAGTTTTCTGGATCTCCTAGAATACGTGGTTCTCATAAGTTTAGTAGGATAAAAAATATTAATGTAATTGATACTCCTATTAAGTCTTTAATTGAATAATAAGGGTGGAATGGAATTTTGTCGAAGTTTCTTGTTAATCCTAAGGGATTACTTGATCCTGTTTGATGTAAAAATAATAGATGAATTATTGTTAATGCGGCAATAATAAATGGGAGGAGGAAGTGGAGGGCAAAGAATCGTGTTAATGTGGCGTTATCTACAGAGAATCCTCCCCATAATCATTTTACGAGTTCGTTTCCTAAGTATGGAATAGCAGATAGGAGGTTAGTAATAACTGTGGCTCCTCATAAGGATATTTGTCCTCAAGGGAGAACGTACCCTAGGAATGCAGTTCCTATAATTACGAATAATATAATAATTCCTATTATTCATGTTATAACAAGTTTGTAAGACCCATAATAAATACCTCGTCCAATATGGAGATAAAGACAAATAAAGAATAAAGATGCACCGTTAGCATGTAGTCTTCGGAGTAATCAGCCGTTATTTACATCACGGCAAATATGGACTACTCTTCTGAATGCTAATTCAATTCTTCCAGTGTAGTGTATTGCTAAAAAGATTCCTGTGATGATTTGAATTATTAAACATATTCTCAGAAGGGACCCAAAGTTTCATCATAAGGAGATTCTTGAGGGAGCTGGTAAGTCAATTAGAGAATTATTAATGATTTTGAATAATGGATGGGTCCTACGTAATGGTTTATTCATTAGCTCTTTATCCGCAATGGTCCTTCATAAACATTTGATACGTAAGTGACTGCAATTATAGTTAAGAAAAGGTAAGATACTAGTAGAATTGTAATTGATATATTATGGGGGTTGAACAATTTAAGGAGTGAGATAAGTTGTTCGTTTCTTATTCTACTCTTTTTTATTGTGGATCACATTCTTCTAGTTTCTAATTGATCCACAATGAAGAAGAGAACGAGGGACGAAGCCAAGAATGGTATGATAAATAAAGCTATTGATCATGATGTGTGAAATTTTTCATTTGAGGCTACTCTTGCTATATAAATGAATAGGACTAGTATTCCTCTTAGTATGGAGATAACTAGAATGTATGAAAATCAGAATATGTTAATTATTATTCCTGTTATTATTGCAATTAATAGGGTTTGAATAATTAAGGTTAGTCCTATACTTAATGGGTGTTTTGTTATTATGAATGTAAGTCTTGTGATTAAGGAGATTAATATGGTTGATATCATTTTCAGTAAGTAGTTTATAAAAATATTAATTTTGGGGATTAATGATGAGAGGTGTTATTCTCTTCTTGCTGAAGTTTTAAAGATTATTTCTATCTATGATTTACAAGATCATTATTTTTTTTAAACTATTAAAACTGATGAATTTATTCTATTATGTAGTTCTTTTGGTTATGATTTTTTCTGGCTTAATTGTTTTTTGTTCTTTGCGTAAGCATTTGTTGCTTACTCTTTTAAGACTTGAATTTTTGGTCTTGGCTCTTTATTTTTTGTTTTTCTTTTTTCTTTCTATGTTTCATTTGTCTTATTATTTTATTTTGGTTTTTTTAACTTTTTCTGTTTGTGAGGGTGCGATGGGTTTAGGTATTTTGGTAAGAATAATTCGTTGTCATGGTAATGACAATATTTCAAGACTTTCGATTTTAGGATGGTAAGAATGTTACTTTATTTGGTTTTTCTGATCCCCTTCTCTTTGTTGAATATATGGTGATTTATGGTTGTTTATTTAATGTTGGGTATGTTTTATTATCTTCATACCTTTTGGTTTTTTGGTTATTATTCTATAGTTAGATATTCTTTTGGGGGGGATATTTTGTCTATATGTATAATCTTTTTAAGATTTTGAATTGTTTCTCTTATAATTGTGGCCAGATATGGGGTTTATCGTTCGGGGAATTATAGAAGTGAGTTTCTTGTTGTTAATGTTTTTTTGTTGTTTTTTTTAGTTCTTACTTTTTCTACTTCTAATCTTTTTTTATTTTATTTGTTTTTTGAGTCTTCTTTAATTCCTACTTTATTTTTGATTTTTGGTTGAGGTTATCAGCCTGAGCGTTTAAGAGCGGGGTTTTATTTATTATTTTATACTTTGTTTGCTTCTTTGCCTTTGTTATTGGGGATTTTTTATATTAGAAGGACTTCTTGTAGAGTGTTTTATTTTTTGATTGAGGTTGATTGTAATTTTTATTTATATCTTTCTTTAATTTTGGCTTTTTTAGTTAAGATGCCTATGATCTTTGTTCATTTTTGACTTCCTAAGGCTCATGTAGAGGCTCCTATTGCTGGTTCTATGATTTTGGCGGGAGTATTATTGAAGTTGGGTGGTTATGGTCTTTTGCGTGTTTCTTGTTTTATTTATGAGTATATGTTTGTTTGGGGATATGTATTAATTGGTCTTAGATTGTATGGTACTTTTTTGGTTGGGTTTTTATGTTTATATCAAACTGATATAAAGTCTTTAATTGCTTATTCTTCTGTAGCTCATATAGGTTTGGTTTTGTGTGGTATTTTTTCTTTTAATTATTGAGGTTTATGTGGTTCGTTAATTTTAATGATTGGTCATGGTTTGTGTTCATCAGGTCTTTTTTGTTTGGCTAATATTGTTTATGAGCGTGTTTCTAGTCGGAGATTTATGGTTAACAAGGGTTTAATTGCTTTTATACCCTCTCTTTCTTTGTTTTGATTTATTTTGAGATCTAATAATATGGCTTCTCCTCCTTCTTTAAATTTATTGGGGGAAGTAATGCTTATTAATGGAGTTATGAGATGGAGATCTTTAAGTTTTATTTTCTTAGGGCTTTCTTCTTTTTTGAGATGTTGTTATAGAATTTATTTATATTCTTATGTTCAGCATGGTTATGTTTATAGTGGTTTATTTAAGTTTAATTCTAATACTTTGCGTGAGTATGTGTTGATTTTTTATCATTTGTTGCCTTTGAATTTTATTATTTTAAGGGGTGATATTTTTGTTCTTTGACTTTAGATTTAAATAGTTTAATTAGAATAATAATTTGTGGAATTATAGGTGTCGATTATTGACTTTAAATCGTGTTGAATAAATTTTCGGTTTATCTTTTAGGTTCATTGTCTTTATTTTTTCTTGGTGTTTCTTCTTTTTTAGTTGGTTCATTTTTTTTGGTTTGGGATTATGTAATTTTTATAGATTGAGAGATTTTATCTATAAATGGGTGTTCTATTACTATGACTTTTTTGTTTGATTGAATTTCTTTAGTTTTTGTGGGTTGTGTCTTTGTTATTTCTTCAATGGTTATTTATTATAGAGAGAGATATATGGGTTCTGATGTTGATCGGGTTCGTTTTTATTTCTTGGTTTTTCTTTTTGTTATGTCCATGATGATAATAATTGTTAGACCTAACTTAATAAGAATTTTAATTGGTTGGGATGGATTAGGTCTTGTTTCTTATTGTTTGGTTATTTACTTTCAGAATTATAAGTCTTATTCGGCTGGTATATTAACTATTTTAACTAATCGTGTGGGCGATGTTGCTATTTTATTGTCTATTGCTTGAATATTAAACTTTGGAAGATGGCACTATATTTTTTATATAGGAATGTGAGATTATTGGGAGTTTTATTTAATTTCTTTGATTGTTTTGGCGGGGTTTACTAGGAGAGCTCAAATTCCTTTTTCTTCGTGATTACCTGCTGCTATGGCAGCTCCTACTCCTGTGTCTTCTTTAGTGCATTCTTCTACTTTAGTTACTGCTGGTGTTTATTTGTTGATTCGGTTTTCTGAAATGCTTTCTAATTTTAATTGTTCTTTTATTTTGGCGTTATCTATGATGACCATGTTTATGGCTGGTTTAGGTGCTAATCTTGAGTTTGACTTAAGGAGGATCATTGCTTTATCTACTTTAAGACAGTTAGGTTTGATGATGTCTATTTTGTTTCTTGGTTATCCTATTTTGTCTTTTTTGCATTTGTTGACTCATGCTTTTTTTAAGGCTTTATTATTTTTGTGTGCGGGTGTAATGATTCATTGTATGAATGATTCTCAGGATATTCGTTATATGGGGGCTATGACTAGTTATTTGCCTTTTACTTGTACTTGTTTTTGTATTTCTAATATGTCTTTGTGTGGTTTGCCTTTTATGTCGGGGTTTTATTCTAAGGATCTTATTTTGGAGGCAATAATGGGGTCAGGGTATAATTTTTTTGTTTTTCTGATTTTTTTTGTTTCAATTGGTTTAACGGTTTCTTATACTTTTCGTGTTATTTATTATGTTATGTTTTATAATGTGAATATGCATGTTTGTCATGGTTATGGGGAGGATAAGATTATGATGAAATCTATAATTGTTTTAGCTCTTTTGGCTATCTCAGGTGGGAGAATGTTGAGATGGTTGATTTTTTCTGTTCCTGAATTATTTGTTCTTCCTCTTCATTTGAAGTTGATGCCTTTGGTTTTTATTTTTTTAGGTGGTTGATTGGGTTATGAATTTTCTAGGGTTAATTTAGGTGAGTTTCCACTTTCTTTGCGATTTTATTTTATTTCTTTTTTTAGAGGTTCAATGTGGTTTATACCTTATTTTAGAACTTTTATGCTTTATGGTAAGTCTTTTTATTTATCTAAGATGTATTATGAGGTAATGGATGGTGGTTGGGGTGAATATGTTGTTTCTAGCTCTCCCCTGCTTTTTACTTCTTCATTGAGAAAGTTAATGAATTATTATCAGTTTAATAACGTTAAGATTTATATGATAGTTTTTGTATTGATTTTTATTTTTTCTTTAATTTAACTCAAATAGCTTAAGTTTAAAGTAAAGTATTGAAGATACTTGGATAAGAATAATTCTTTTTGAGTAAGAATTCATGGAAGTGTATTCTTTTTTTCATTGAAAATGAAATGTTTTGTTTAAACTACATGAATGAAGAGAAAAACGGAATTTAACCGCTTTAAAAGATAGTTAGCAGCTTCTTTTAGATTCTTCATTCTCTTTTAATTGGATTGTTGATCAGTTCTTTCATTAACAATGAAAAGCCTCTGTTTTGGCTTCAATTAAAATAAGTAAGGAGGGGATACCTCTGATTTTTAGGTCGAAACTAAATGTAATTTTTACTTCACTACTTTGTGTGAGGAAGGCTCGGTTAGGAGCACTTTCTAATTGCAAATTAGACGTTATTTTTAACTACAGCCCCTAATTTGCTCATTCAAGTACTCCGTTATTTCATTCATGGTATAGTCCGATGAGGAGGATTAGAATGAATACTGCAATGGTGGCGAATCATGTTGTTAATGATCTTGTTTTTAGTGTGATAATTATTGGTAGGATAATGACGATTTCAATATCGAAGATTAAGAATAGGACTGCGATGAGGAAGAATTGAATTGAGAATGGCATACGTGATGATCTTTTTGGGTCGAACCCACATTCAAAGGGTGATATTTTTTCTCGGTCTAGGATTGACTTTTTGGAGATTACTGTGCATACAATGATTAGGGCTATGGAGATGAGCAGGGCTACTGATACAGATATAATAATTTTTGTTATTATTCCTTTTAAATAATAAACCTTTTAATTGGAAGTTAAATATACTTTTTATACTAAAGGAATAACTACCTCATCAGTAAATTGAGATATATAGGAATAATCATACTACGTCTACGAAGTGTCAGTATCATGCTGCTGCTTCAAATCCGAAGTGATGTTTTCTTCTGAAGTGGCATATGATGTGACGTATTAAGCAAACGGCCAGGAATGTTGTTCCAATAATTACATGGATTCCATGGAATCCTGTTGCTATGAAGAAGCATGATCCATATACAGAGTCTCTAATTGTGAATCTAGATTCGTAATATTCGTATCCTTGTAGGATGGTGAAATATAGTCCTAGAATAACAGTAATGAATAAGGCTTGTGTGGCTTGTGAGTGATTGCTTTCTATTAATCTGTGGTGAGCTCATGTTACTGTAATTCCGGAGCATAGTAGAATTATAGTATTAAGTATTGGGATTTGTATAGGGTCAAAGGTTAGAATACCCTTTGGAGGTCAAGTTATTCCGATTTCTACAGTTGGTGCTAATCTTCTGTGGAAGAATGCTCAGAAAAATGAAATGAAGAAGAATACTTCTGAGATAATGAATAGGATTATACCTAATTTTAGTCCTTTTGTTACGGCTAAAGTGTGCTTACCTTGGTAAGTTCCTTCTCGTGTAATGTCTCGTCATCATTGAATTATTGTAAGTACAGTAATTAGGACACCTAGGAAGTAGAGTCTTATATCATTTTTATGGAATCATATGATTATTCCTGATGTTAATGTTAGGGCTCCGATTGATCCTGTAAGGGGTCAGGGACTATAATCTACTAAATGGTATGGGTGGTTATGTGAACTCATAGGCTACTTCTCTTGTGTAGAGTGTTCTTAGTACTGAGAATACGTAAGCTTGAATGAATGAAACTGCTGTTTCAAATAGAACTAAGACTAATTGGAAAATTATGATTAATGGGATTATGTAGTTAGGTGTATTAAGGATACTGTCTCCTAGTAATGATATTAGGAGGTGTCCTGCAATCATATTTGCGGTTAGTCGAACTGCCAGAGCTCCGGGGCGAATAATGTTTCTAATGGTTTCAATGCATGCCATGAATGGTATAAGGATAGCAGGGCTCCCTTCTGGGATTAAGTGTGCTAGCATGTGCTGTGTGTGGTTTACTCATCCAAAGATTATAATTGATAATCATATAGGTAGGGCTAAGGTGATTGTGTAGGTCAGGTGTCTAGATCTTGTAAATACGTATGGTAATAGGCCTATGATGTTATTGAATAGGATGAATGTGAATAATGAGATGAATATAATTGAGAATCCGGTTCCTCCGGGTCCTAGAAGGGTTTTAAATTCTAAGTGGAGCTTAAGGTGAATTGTTTTAAAGAGTGAATTATATCGGGATGGAATTATTCAGTATGTTGTAGGGATCAGTAGGAATCCAATAAATGTTCTTAATCAGTTAAGGGATAGGTTAGTTGATGTGGCTGGGTCGAATGCTGAGAATAGATTTGTTATCATTTTCAATTAACTTTTGGTTGAGTAATTTTGTTTGCTTTAATTCTTTGGGGGAGATTGTATGTTTGTGAGTATAATAGGAATATTATGATTATGAATGATAGTGTGAATGTAAAGAATAGAATCGTTCATCATGATGGGGCTATTTGTGGGATTAAGAAGTATTAATTGTAATATTTTTAGTCTGACAGTCTAATGTTTTGTTTAAACTAACTTCTTCATTAAGGGTAGATGTTAATTACCATATTTTGGTTTAAGAGACCATTACTTACTTTCAGTCACTTAATGAGTTATTTTTAAGTCAATTAATGAATTGATTAGCAGAAACTCTTTCAACTACAATGGGCATGAATCTGTGGTTTGCTCCACAGATTTCTGAACATTGACCGAATAGTAACCCAGGTCGGTTAATTAGAATTCTTCCTTGGTTAAGTCGTCCGGGTGTTGCATCGATTTTAATCCCTAGGCTAGGGATTGTTCATGAATGGATAACGTCGGCGGCTGTGACTAAGATGCGGATTTGTCTGTTTATAGGTAAAATAACTCGGTTATCTACGTCTAATAGTCGGAAATCTCTTATTTCTAAGTCGTTAGAGGGCTTTATATAGGAATCAAATTCAATGTTTGAGAAGTCTGAGTATTCATAACTTCAGTATCATTGGTGACCAATTGATTTAATTGTTAGGACAGGGTTATTAATTTCATCCATTAGGTATAAGATTCGTAGTCTGGGCAAGGCAATGAATACTAGAATAATTGCTGGCAGGATTGTTCAAATTAATTCGATGGTTTGGCCTTCAAGGAGATATCGGTTAGTCAGCTTATTTATGAGTACAGTGCCTATTATGTACCCTACTAGGACGGTAATTATTGTAAGGATTATTAAAGTGTGGTCATGGAAGAAGATTAATTGTTCTATTAGGGGGGAGTTGGCATCTTGAGTTCCGAGATTTCTTCATGTAGCAATTCTTAATGAAAGATGGATCTTTATGGATGAAGCTTAAATTCATTGCACTTACTTCTGCCACATTAAGAAGCACAAATTATTGGAATTTCTGAGTATGAATGTTCTGCTGGGGGATATTTTTGGAATCATTCTACGTTAGTAGGTAAGGTTTGGGGGAAAATGACTTGACGTTTAGAGATTATTCTTTCTCAGATAATGAAAAGGAAGAAAATAATTCCGATTAAGGAAATTGTTCTTCCTAAGGAAGAAATGATGTTTCAGCATACAAATCTATCTGGATAGTCTGAGTATCGTCGGGGCATACCTCTTAATCCTAGGAAGTGTTGGGGAAAGAATGTTATATTCACACCAACGAATATAATGACGAATTGGATTTTTAATCATAGGGAGTTAAGAGTTATCCCTGTGAATAATGGATATCACTGGATTACTCCTCCTATAATGGCAAATACTGCTCCTATAGAAAGAACGTAATGGAAGTGAGCTACAACGTAATATGTGTCATGTAATACAATATCAATTCTTGAGTTTGCTAGGATTACTCCAGTAAGTCCTCCAATTGTGAATAGAAATACAAATCCGAAGGCTCATAGAATTCTAGGTCTGTAAGAGATTACTCTACCATGCAGGGTGGCTAGTCATCTAAAGATTTTGATTCCTGTGGGTACAGCAATGATTATTGTAGCTGAAGTAAAGTAGGCTCGTGTATCAACGTCTATTCCTACTGTAAATATATGGTGGGCTCATACAATGAATCCTAGAAGTCCAATAGCTAGTATTGCGTAAATTATACCTAGTGCCCCAAATGCTTCGTTCTTTCCTGTTTCTATAGCAATGATGTGGGAGATTAAACCAAATCCTGGTAGAATAAGAATATAAACTTCAGGATGACCAAAGAATCAGAATAAGTGTTGGTAGAGAATCGGATCCCCCCCTCCTGCTGGGTCAAAGAATGATGTGTTGAAGTTTCGATCAGTTAATAGTATAGTAATTGCTCCGGCAAGGACAGGAAGTCTTAAAAGTAGAAGGAGGGCAGTGATTCCTACTGATCATACAAATAGGGGAATTCGGTCTGGTCGTATTCCTTCTGGCCGTATGTTAATAATAGTTGAAATGAAGTTAACGGCTCCAAGGATAGATGATACTCCTGCTAAGTGAAGTGAGAAGATGGCGAGATCTACAGACGCTCCTCTGTGGGCAACATTACTTGATAGAGGAGGGTATACTGTTCAGCCTGTCCCTGCCCCTCTTTTGACTAAGCTTCTTATAAGAAGTAAAGTAAGGGCTGGGGGGAGTAATCAGAATCTTATATTGTTTATACGAGGGAATTCCATATCTGGAGCTCCAATTATTAAGGGAACTAGTCAGTTACCGAAGCCTCCAATTATAACTGGTATAACTATGAAGAAAATTATAATAAAGGCATGGGCTGTGACAATAACGTTATAGATTTGGTCATCTCCAATAAAAGATCCTGGTTGTCCTAGTTCAATTCGAATTAATCATCTAAGGGATGTTCCTATTATTCCAGCTCAGGCCCCGAACATAAAATAAAGAGTTCCGATATCTTTGTGGTTAGTTGAAAAGAGTCATTTGTTCATAGATAGAGTGGCTGAAGTAATAGGCGGTAAATTGTAAATTTATTCATGGTCGATGACCCTTTATCAGGCTTTATAGTCAATAAATGATATCAGACTGCAATTCTGAAGTAGTAATTATACTAAAGCTTACATTAATTCCTGTAATTTTAACTTTGAAGGTTAATAGTTTTTTTAACTTAAAGCTTTAAAGGCTAAAAGTTCATAATAGAAACTACAGGTAGGGAGGCATTAATTGTAATCATTAACATAATAATTATTGGGCTCAGTCTCTTTCTTTGATTTCATTTAATTGTTATTGATCTGATAAGTAAGGTAGTTCTAATGAGTCGTAGGTAATAAAATAGTGTGATGAGGGCGGATATAATTATAATAAATATAATTATAATTCTATTTGATCTGATTATTGATTGAATAACTAACCATTTAGGCATGAATCCAATGAAGGGGGGTAATCCCCCAAGTCTCATGAATAAGATAATAGTTAGGGACTTTTCTATGAATGATGGCGTGGAGTTAATTATTTGATTAATGAAGAATGACGAGTAATAATTAAATATAAAAGTCATTATAATGATAATTACTGAGTAGATTATTAAGTACTTGATTCAGAACTCGTTGTTAAATTTTATGCAGGCAATTATTCATCCTATATGATTAATAGATGAATATCCTATAATTTTTCGTAGGGATGTTTGATTTAATCCTCCGATTGCTCCTGTAATTACAGATAGGATAATAATGATTGGCAGGAGGGTGCTATTAGTTATATGTGAGAGAATACATATCGGGGCAATTTTTTGCCATGTCATAAGAATGGTGCAATTTGCTCATGATATTTTTTCTAAAATTTCTGGAAATCAGAAATGGAATGGGGGTACTCCTAATTTAATCATCATTCTTAATATTAAAGCTGTATTTAAAAACTCTTCTCCTATAATGGGAGAAATTATAATAGAAGAGTTTAAAAGTACAGATCTTAATATCAGGAATGATCCTAAACTTTGGACTAAGAAATAAATTATACATCTTTCTGAGGATGGCATGCTTTTAGATTTGTAAAGGATTGGAATGAATGAAATTAAATTTATTTCAAGGCCTATTCATATCCCCAATCATCTTTCAGATCTAAAAACAATGCTTGTTCCTAGAATTATAGTGGTTGTAAATAATATTGTTCTCGTATTTAGAATTAAAAAGAAGAAGATTTTACTTCTATAATTAGGGTATGAACCTAATAGCTTTATTAGCTTATCTTTTTATATTTTAGTGTATGATGCACAGGAAGTTTTGATCTTCCAGGATTTAGTTTAAATCTAAAAAATATAATAAGGGTAATTTATTACATGTTCTATTCTATCAAAATAGTCCTATTCATCAGGCACCTTATT